CTTAATATAAAGGAATCCACCTATATATCTCTTTTTCTTTATAAATGTCAATATAAATTAAATAGAATATTAAATGTATGTACATACTTTTAATATTTCATTTGTTTATTTGATCCATTTAATCCCCATTCGATGAAAACTTCTTCAGATTTCTAAAGGGGGTTACCCCATGAATGGTTAACCGTGTAAACTCTGATATAAAAATAGAAACTGAGTCAATAAAACAAAACATAAATCCAATTTCTAAACAAAAATCTTACAAAAATTGCCGAACGGTCTAGAAAACTAAAACAATTGATACAGGTTGGGAGAGTTTTATTATTACCGCAATTAGGAGTACTTCTAGAGTCCACTTCTTCCCCACACTACGAGAGAGAGGGAAAATGTAAAAACTACCATTAAAGCAGCCCACGCGAGACTTACTATATCCATGTGAATTCTGTCCCCTATTTCTATGAATATGAAGAAACTATTCCATTATTGTTCACTAATAATAGTGAAATCACTGGTGCAAAGTCAAAAAAAGGGAGAGGTATTTGGTCACCATTGATGAACTACTCCAAAAAATCCACTTATCTTATAATGAGTTATTCTTAATTATAGAATTTCTAGTAGAATCGACAAGATGTAAATACAAGCAAATGGACACTTTTTGAAGTATCCAAGGAATCTCACTCACATGTAGAAAGAATAAGACTTTTTCTTTCTTTTATCATTTTTTATTTTTGGAAGTAAAATGAAAGGCAATTCTTCATCTAATTTCATATTGATTGAATGTCTGAGCATTACGAGACTTTCATGAGTCTGTATCCAAAGTATCTTAGGTCCTTTCCAAAACTATTAATTTCATTCCTATCCAATCTAATGGAAGACTCAGTTAAGTGGAACTAAATTAGTAGTGGAAAGTAAAGATTTACGGATTTCCCTCCACTACTTTAAGTTTTCCTTGAATCTGATAGGCAAAACTTTAGGTTAGAGAATAGAACCTCGAGAGCCCGGGGCTTAGACTCACGAAACGAAAGTATCAAGAGTCTTTTCCTACGTTTGTTATAATAGAGTCTGTTGTTGAGGCGGCACCCAGATTTGAACTGGGGAAAAAGGATTTGCAGTCCCCCGCCTTACCACTCGGCCATGCCGCCAAAACGATAGAAACTAGATTCCAATTTTCTCTTTTTTTTTCAACTCAAAAAAAAAAAAAATATATATATAGATTTTGAGTCACAAAATATAGAATCCAGTACAAACCAGAACCATTAACTATTGACTTTAAATTCATGACCATTTTTGAATTCAAATTCAAATCTACATTTTTTTATTTCTAATAATATTAAGAAAATCATTAGAAATGGATTTATAACTAATCTATATTGAGTTTTTTCAATAAAAAAGAAATCTTCTTCAGTTTCAATTATAACAGTAATGATGAGTATATGTAAACCCCAGAATCAGAACATACGTTACGTTGTGTTATAGAGCTATAGCTCTATAATGGGGTATTTTATCTCTCTAGGGATGCTTTTGAGGAGTAATTCTCACTAAATTTTTATATTTCAATTTTTGATTGAATACATTGAAGAGAAAATTTCATTTTTGATAGAGCATAGCATGTGCTGTCCCAAATAGAACTGTACCACAATAAAAGAAGAAAAAGAGACATATATATCTGTGCATTCTTTTTTATTTTAATAATAAAAAAAAATTAATAAATAAAAAAAAAAACAAGTTTTCTTACCTAACTTAAATTCAATGATATTCTAACTATATCTATTCAAAATAGGTAAAAATCAATCTCTTTTCTGCAAATATTTTTTTGAACAATGAAATAAAAATACATGGAAAAGTAAAGTGGTTCAAAAAAAAAATTTCTATTTATTATATGTTTATCTGCTCGAACAGATCCAAGCGTGGATACATTTTTTTATGGTATGCAATCGAATTGGAATATGTAATATCATAGGTGAAAATGAAATTACTTTTTTCTAGTCTTTACAAAACTCCATAAGTTCCAGTGGTATTTCTCAATTCTGTTCCATTTGGATCTCTTTCATATAAAAAATGCCAATTGAATCTAGTCTCCGTTCATACGTATTTCATACATTCCATATATCGTGGAGTTGAATAAAATTTCATGTGATTCAGTAAACAGAATAGAAATTCCATTATTGCTAGATCGAATTCTATGGATATGATTCGGTGAAGAATGAGAGATGGGATTTTTTCAATAAACGGATAAATGGGAAATTCAAAAAAGATGCTCGGGGATGGAAAAGAGGGAACATCTACAATACCCGGATTTAATCAGATACAATTTGAAGGGTTTTATCGGTTTATTGATCAGGGTTTAATAGAAGAACTTTCTAAGTTTCCAAAAATTGAAGATATAGATCACGAAATTGAATTTCAATTATTTATGGAAACATATCAATTGGTAGAACCTCTGATAAAAGAACGAGATGCTGTCTATGAATCACTTACATATTCTTCTGAATTATATGTATCC